ATTATAAACTGTATTGTTACTCTTGCTCCCGTCGGGATAAATCTGCCCCCGACCCCTGTTCCCGCCTACGTATATAGGATATTTTAAGAAGTGAACATCTTTCTTAGTCGCGGGGTCGGGGGAAAGAATAGGAAAGGTAATTTCACTATATTTCTGACCGGGGACAGGGCCTATCACAAGAATATTTTTTTTATTAGGGCGATAGCTCTGAAAAGACAAATTGCCTATCTTTTCTTTCATCTCGGGAGAAATACGATCGGGGGGGGCTAATTCAAAACCCTCCGGTAAAATAAGAACGGCCCCTACATTCAAACCCCCCTTTTTACCATTAGCAAGAACTTGTTTCAGTTGCATATCATAAGGAATTCGAACAACTGCTTCAAATACAGTATCCGGAAGTACCGCCTGGGGAACCTCAATATCCACGGGCTTATTAGCTAAATGGCAATTGGCACATACAATACGCCCAGTCGCTTCTCGTGGATTTTCATAACCCTGCTGTGCAAAAATGGGATATGCATTTGAAATGGCCGTCCGAGTTATGATATATATCATGAGCAATACGGAAATAGATCGAGTAATCTGTTCCTTTATCCAAGAAAAAGTATTTCTAGTTTCCATGGTCCAATCGTTGATCCCAAAATTTCTACAATAAGTGGGGTAAGTCGCTAATATAGTTCCCTATCCACGATTCTGCTAGCTACTGAAAGAATTTCTCTGGAATAACATTTTACTGGAATAATATAATATAGGATGAATCCCCCAGATGGGTAGAAAGCGTAAGTACGATTTTCAATGCTTTATTTATGTACAACTACAAAGTAACAAACGTTCTAATTGTATTAGATTAATATCAGTGGATCTTTTATCAGTCATTCATTGAATGATAAATAACTACAAGGGACGGAGATACGCGATTTAAATAACGGAAAATCCAATATTTAAAAATTGTATCAAGAATGACTGGAAAAGTGGAAACAAGACCAGATATAATTTGATCATTATGAACAAATCCAAAATCTTTGTAGACAGAGTCAATCATTAATTCCCAACCGTGGGGTGAATGGAATCCAATACATAAATCAGTTAATAAAAGAATAGAAAAAGCTTTGACTGTGTCGCTTAAGTTATATAGGAATTCCTGGGCCCAAGAGTTAAGAATAACAAGTTCTTCATTACCCAAAATAGAATAACCGCTTAGAATAACAAAACAGATTATATTTGTCGAGAAGTGCAAAATCATATGGATACGATCTTCATTGTGTATCTTGATTAATTGGATCGTCTCTTTTTGGATTCCTATACGAAACTTGTGTAGACGTGTCTCCGAATATTCTTCGATCATTTCGTCCAAGAAAAGGAGTTCCTCTAATTCTATGAATTTTTCTAGAATACTCTTTTCTTGAATATCATTCAAAAAAATTTCGGATTGCCCAGCATTCCACCAATTAGTAACCCAAGATTCCAGACTTTTAATAAATGAGAGAGAAAGCCACCAGGGCAAAAATACTATAGATACAAGATATAACAGAGGAGTGAATGCTTTCTTTTTTACCATTTTTTCATCTGTGAATTGTTAATCAACTCGCCTCATTCGCCGACTCTATGTGATCGACTGTTTCTTTCACGCATGAGTTCTATACAAGGTATGGAACCTATTACTCTATTTTATTTGTGATTTTGTGGTTAGTCTTTGAATTGAATATAGATAGAGAAATCGACTAAGAATCCACGTCGAATGAAGAAATACTAAAAAAATATTCTTTCCCCATATCTCAATTGGGTCAAATTCGAAACAACTGTCTCCTTTGGATGAATGATCCAAAGAACCGCTTTAAGTAATGAATATTAGTCAGATTTTGAGACGAAAGAACCCCTTTTGCATCAAAATATCCAACATTTCGAAAAAACAAAATTCACTGATTACCCATAGTCAGGAATAGAATAATTGAGGGAAAGATATTGCAATAATCAAAGTGGCAAAACAAGACAGAAATTGGCTAGTTATCATTATTAAGAAATCTAATTGTTATTTTTGTGTTGGTCATTAAGGAACACAAAAGAAAGGAGAAAATGAAATGTCGATTGACAAAAAAAAAAGAATTTACAAGATATAATTTATCTGGATCTAAAGTATCAATTCCAACAAATATTGAACTAAAAAAGAGGATCAATTTATTTATATCGAAATGGTTTGATATATGAGATGAATCTATTATTTCGATTTGTTACTTCTTTTGTTTTGTTATTGAATTGAGTTGCGTGGATTTGCATATGCATAAAAAATCACAAAAAAGAGTTTCGTTTTATGTTTGTTCTGCTTACTTTGGCTCAAATGAACCTTCTGATGAAACTTCACTTAAGTTATGTTATAGAAAAAGAGGATTCTTTCATTTTTCCCTCCTGCTAAGAAAGCATCCATTTTCAGCCCATTTCTCAAAATACTTCAATTGGTACACGCAAGAAATAGGCTAATTCGGCAGCTTTTTGTTCAATTTCTCGTGGAGTCACATTCTCATCAGTACGAGTTAAGGGAACGGCCCCCTGGCCTCGGATGTCCATATAAAGGACACGACGAGCATAAATACCCTCTTTAACTTCTATTCTAATGGACTGAATATCTTTTATAAGGAATCGGAGGAATATGCGACGATTTTTTCCAGGAAATCCCCAACGAAAAATACACACTATGCCTTCCTTTCTATCGAATCGATCATAACCACTGCCTACATTCCAGGAAATTGTGCACCACAAATAGGAACTAATAAAGAGACCCGCGATTCCGTAGAAAGACATCACGATCCCCTGTGGAAAAAAAAGGATTTGCTGAGACGGAAAAAAAGATATCAAATTGCTACCAAGATAACTGGAAGTTCCAACCAATAAGAATCCTAATGAACCTAAAAAAAGGATAAAGGCCCAGCAGAAATTACTTATTTTTCGAGACCCCGTTATAAGTTCTATCCATATATGTTCTGATCGCCAACTCATACTTGATTTGATTGTATTTTTTTGGAATTGAGAGAATACCTCAAATTAATTTGACTTTACTTTTTTTGTTTCCGAAGTAACTCTCATCAACTAGCACTAGTTTGATGTGAACCTTTAGGAGTAATTTATCAAATTGGTTAGATCTAAAATAATAAATAAGAAAATACCCTTCATATGATCCCACTATACATATAGATCCGCAGACTTTCTATTTCAGCCATCCAAATCCAACGATCCTGATCGATTTGAAAATAGCTAGAATTTATTTACCCATATATCATGTTTCTGCAGGCATAAGAGCCTTTCCTTTATGTTCGGCGGAAATTACATGTTATACTATATTCTACTAAATCGATATCTGTGTTATGATACAAGTCTAAGTTTTGAAAAAAAAAAATGGAAAAGATGGGGTCCCGTCGGATCTAAATAATCTTGTTTTTTTGAACATGAAGAGATAAAGAAGCCATTGCAATTGCCGGAAATACTAGGCCTACTAAAGGCACAAAAATAGAGGGAAAGCTGAAAGTTGTCATAGAATGGGTACCTCGATTTATTGTTTGTACCTGTTATTATTATTTAACAATAAAGGTATCTTATAATAATTATAATTCAGAATTTTCATTAGTATGACTTTAATTATTAATTCAATTTGATTAGTAATCAGAAATATAGGTAAAAAAAGAGTTATCCGCAACTTTTTATTCTTTCTACAATTAGATCTTATGTCACCAAATAAAATTCCATTATTATTTCCTTTGATTCCGATAAGGTAACTACTCGTTTGCTACAAATAATTGAACTTAGTGTTCTATTTTATTTTGATTTCATTTTGATTCAAAGGAAAGAAAGCGTGGAGCTTAAATAACTCACTCAGAACACTTTTTAAAAGATTACGTGGTACGATTAGGTCGAATAAGCCCTTCTGGAATAAATATTCAGCCGCTTGCGAACCCTCGGGTATTGTTTTATTCAATGTTTGTTCAATTACTCTTTTACCCGCAAATGCAATGTAGGCATTGGGTTCAGCAATAATGATATCACCCAACATACCAAAACTAGCTGTCACCCCACCAGTAGTAGGAGATGTAAGGATTGATACATAAAATAACTTTTTATTTGATTGATAATCATATAAAGCAGACGATATTTTAGCCATTTGCATCAAGCTCAAACTTCCTTCTTGCATGCGCGCTCCCCCGGAAGCACACACTATAATAAGAGGTAGAAATTTTTTTGTAGCGTACTCAATCAAACGGGTGATTTTTTCCCCGACTACGGATCCCATACTACCCCCCATAAACTGAAAATCCATAACCCCAACTGCTACGGGAATGCCGTTTAATTGGCCTATGCCTGTTTGAACAGCCTCGGTTAATCCTGTCTTTCTTTGATAAGAATCAATACGATCTTTATAAGGTTCCTCCTCCGAATGAAATTCAATAGGATCCAGAGAGACCATGTCTTCATCCATAGGATCCCAAGTACCAGGATCGATCGAAAGTTCGATTCTATCTGAACTACCCATTTTCAAATGATATCCACATTGTTCACAAATATGCATTTTTGATTTCAAAAATTTCTTATAATTTAATCCATAACAATTTTCGCATTGAACCCACAAATGCCTATATTTTTGAGTTACGTCGAGATCATTAGAACTTTCTGTTATAGTTAAATCACTACCCTCCCTTTCACTATTATTTCTACTTTCACCACAAATGGACCTATAAATGTAACTATCACTGTAATTATCACTATCACTTACCATGGAAGTATCGATACAGATTTGAGACTGAAGATAACTGTCAATGCAACTATTAATATGATTATTCCAACTATATTGAGTATCGTACATGTAATGATTATAGTAGGTATCGTCACTCGTAGATCCATTATTCAGATAACTAGAATTCCGATAACTATAAAAAGAACTTTCTAGTTCACTCAGAAAAGAACGATTCTTGTCAATCTCAAAATTTTTTTTTTCAATATCAAAATATATGGAATAA